ATAGAAGAGAAAAGTCATACAAAGTTATATACAAATCACTACCCCCTTTTTTGTATTTCCTTAATTTATTTCCTTAATTGAATTTCGGTTGATTAAGACGAAGTTCCTTAAAAACCTCTGCCTTCTTTAAAATATCCTGAACAGTTTCTGTAGGTTGAGCCCCTTTTTCAAGGAAATATAAAATAGCAGGAACATTTAAATAAGTTTGATTCTTTATCGGATCATAAAAACCCACTTTCTGAAGATCTTTTCCTTCTCTTCGGGATCGAACATCAATTGCAACGATTCGATAGACGGCTCATTGGGATAGATGTAGATGAACAACACCCCCCCTAGAAACGTATAGGAAGCTTTCTCCTCATACGGCTCGAGAAAAATGATTGATTCGAAGTTTTGTCTCTGTATGGAATTCTATCTAAGAAATGACAACTGGATCCATAAAATGATCAAAGCAATTAAAGATCTAAGTCTTTTTTTCTTCGTTCTTCCTTAAAATGAAAAAGAAACCATTCATACTCTCATAACTCAAGTTGGATAACTTTCAAACAGTTCAAAGGAAAATCTTTCGGCACTTTCATTTATTGAGCGGTCTTTCCTCCTTTTTTGTTTGTCTCGTTTAAAATCGGATTCTTCAGTCTGATCCAGTTATTAAGACAATTAAAAAGGTGTTTCCTTGTTCTGGGATCCTTTATCTTTGTTTTATTTTAAATCATTGGGTTTAGACATTACTTCGGTGCTTTTTAATCCTTTCAAAATGGCAGCAACATACCCTTTTTGCGATTTTTATGAAAGAATCCTACAAGATGATGGATTCCCTCGTGAAACACTTTGGATCGAAAAAGTTTGATCAATTCCAATAAATTTTTTCATTTTAAACTTGCTCGAATTGGATTCTTTCGATTTCCATACCTAAGATATATTTACGAAGTTGTTTCAATTTTTTTATTGATTGGCATTAACCCTAGACCCTTGCCCCGAGAAATAAATTAATACTTTCTACTCGAGCTCCATCATGGACTATTTACATTCCAAGACAACAAAAAACGAGGGGTTCTAGTGAAACAGAACCCATGATGTCGAGCTAAGAGCACCTTCATTCCTACAAAAAATGGTGGATGTACAAATCCACAACGGATCGTGTCCTTCAAGTCGCACGTTGCTTTCTACCACATCGTTTCAAACGAAGTTTTACCATAACATTCCTCTAAGAACCGGTATGGAATTGATTCAATTATGGAATCATGAATAGTCATTGGTTGGGCTGATGTATAAACACCATAATCTAAAGTATTTTCTATATCTTCTATATCTATAGTCTATAGATATAAATAATACTATAGATATAGGTGGATAAATATTTTTCTGAAGAAGTCTTAGTAAGACCCCATCGCTAATATTAAATTGTCTAACATTATAATATTAATTAATAAATATATATAATAAATAATTTATTTATATAAATAAAATAAGACGAATAAACGAATTCTTTTTGATTCTGCATCTTCACGTGACTTAATAGGAGAGAAAGATTCAGCTTCTAAGGAATGATTTAAACTATTTCTCTTTCGAAATTTCGAATCAATTTCGAAAGTTCCCCTCTCGACATCATTATTCCAAGAAAATTTGATAGTTAAAAATAACTTTTGATCATCTTAGGAAAAAAGATAAGTCTTTTTTTTTTTTCATCTGATTGATAAAATCCAAAGAATGGGGAGGGTTTCGTATCTATCAATTCGATCAAATAGACTGAGCAATTGTCACTGTTTATAGATATTGAAATGAACGCCTTCCCATCACTGATTAACTCCTATCTACCCCATTCTATGGGACTGATGCAGCATAAATCAAAAGAAGGGGATGTCCTAGTCTTTTTTATTTTTACGAAATGCGAGCTGTCTGGGCACAAAGCCAAACAAGCCCAGATTAAGTCCAGTTTTTGCCCCTTTTTTTCTATTTTAGCCTACCTCATTGATTAAGAATTAAGAGACTTAGTGAATTGAATTAGTACCAAAAACCCCCTCTTGGCGAAAAGTCAAGAAATCTACAAAAAAGAAAATTGAATCTAATTAGGCTAATTTAGGGGGTAGAGAATATGAGATAGGGAATATGGATTCTTTCGTATCTCGATTCAGTTTTTGAAAAAAAAAACGATTCATCGAAGAAAAAAATCAGAAACAACAATCACATTCCAGCTAACATTTCGATTTTAAACAGAACATTGTTAAAAAAGCAATCTATATTGTCAGAGAATATATATGTTCTGGGACGGAAGGATTCGAACCTCCGAATAGCGGGATCAAAACCCGTTGCCTTACCACTTGGCCACGCCCCATTTAGATTTCTATGCGATACTAATAAAGTATATTGCTGGTTTTGTTTGTTTGTCAACTCTAGCCCAAATATCTATAGAATCGATTAGATTGGTATTCGGATTTTTCTATGTTTTTGGTATGTGTAGATATAGAATTCAACTTAATTTATTGATCATTACATATAATTC